AGTGGATAATTTGGAAGAGAAGAAAGGCTTATAAATAACATATATAAATTTGCCAAGGTTTTGTAACGGCGCTAGCTAGCTTGCAGTTGAACATAGTAAAGCAATCATCTTAACTTAAACGAACGGCATTTCAGCTCCGTCAAAGAGATCACCTAATGCAAGCCGTGCAATACTAAGTTATAAGCGCGCAGTCTAGCATTGAGGAGGATATATCAATATGCCACCATCTCTCTCAATATGCACTCATGAATGCTCGGTATAGGAAGCACCTATCTTTATCGTTCCATTCCTCCGGAACTCGAGACTTCGCCTCCGATCCATTGAGTTGATGGCTCCGAGCTTCCTGCCTTTCCGCCGCGAGAGAAGATAGGGATTGAGATTAGGGACCGAGCCAATGAAATGAGAAGGCTTCCTTCTCGCCTTCTTTCTAGCATATTTCCCCCCGTCTTTTTGGTGGATCTCGCTAGTGAGACATATTGAATCGTACGTATATGGACTAGTTGCACCCATCACCTGCCCGAATGCCTGTATCAACCGTTGTTTCGGTGCGCCTTTAGGAATCGTACATCCTTTGATGAATATTAAACCTTTCGGGGAGAAGAAGGCAGAGCGAAGTCCATTCTTATGGGCAGGGCACAACAGCAAGCAAAAAAAACGGGATGCTTCACAGCAGGCAGCACAGAAAGAGGAGTAGATCCAATGGGAATTTTTATTTAGCTTGAGCAGGAAACCATAAGGAGGATGGGAAAGCTTATATGACTAGTAGATAAAGAGTAGTGAAAGGATTGAAACCAAAGAAAGATAAGGTACTATTGATCAAACTAGATCGATAGCAGCATGTCCAAAATTATCGAAAGTGACAACTTTGCTAATGCTAAAAAGAATTCAATTCAAAGAAGACGGTTCAAAGCAGTCAGCTCCTCCTTAGCAACTCGAGCGTCTTCTTTCCAGCGAAACCCGGCTCTGTGGCTTTTCGACTTTCTCGGCATGATCTTGCGACTTTTGGAGCCTACCTTTGAGTGCCTGAATCAATTCAACAAAAAGAGGTCCAATCCCCTAAGTAACTCGCCAAGCTCTAAGATTAGCAGTCGATTCCATAAGCATAAGAGCCGATTTGGCAAAAGAAGAAGACATGGGATTGGGAGTCTGTAACTATGTAATCGAGGGGCGAAGCGAATCCCTTTCTTCTCTACCTAACGACCGAACTAGCTGATGGGAGGCCGGCCTTACCTGGTGAACTGCCTTCCTTACCGCTCCGTGGGGCTTTACTTACGAGGGCTAATTTGATCACTTCTCCTTTTAGGAAGTTCTCTCTCTCTTTCTCGACTTGCAACTTCCTTTTTTTTCGTAGTGTAGTAAGGTCTTAATAGGTAGTTTAGGTTTTTGCTTTACTGCGTGAGTTATTCACAGTCTTTCCTTTATGTGATTGTACTGCTCTTGCTGGTTTTTTAATGATCTTCTTCTTTGTGTTTTCTGCCTCTTGTGCTATTGTAAGTGGTGCATGCAGTCTCATTTGATGGTGGTGTAATAGGCCCCGCAGTGAAAAAATCCTCCTTTACTTTAGGGCGGGGCGGAATCACTTCTAATCCTGGTTCACCTATCAAATTATGCATATATATGTATGTAATAGCCTCTCTTTCTTGTCTGGTCTCAAGCTTGGAAGTGAGGCTAAGGTCAGGGTTTTCCTTTTGTATGTCCATTATGTCTAGCTCTCTCTTAGCTATCAGTCGAAGGTAAGGTACTTTACTTAGTAAGAAGCCCATTCCTTCGAGGAGCCTAAAGCCTAATCAGTAATCCCTTGAGTAAGGGCCGAATACCTTTCATCCTAGCTAGTAGTCCAGCCATTCCCTTACCCTTAGGTGGTAAGCGGCTTTCTTCTTCTTTCCTGTGGTCTCATTGCCAAGTCTTGAAATTGTTCTAGCTGTCTATCTATAGTTATAGTTTAAGTGCCCATTTCCTTTGCCTGGACTTATTCGCAGTCAGGTTTTTTGACCTCGCTTCCATTCCGTCTTTAGGTCAGTCGGCCTGAAGGGAATGCAATGCTGGTATAAGAACCCCGCATGGCAGTTCGGAATTCCTCTGGCTGTCTTCCATTCGTTCATTTCTTTCGTAGAGCCGTGTGGAGAACCATTTCCATAGCACTTAGTCGTAGAAGTTTCAATTCAACCCTCAACCTTACAACTTTATCAGCTCAAGCAATTTTTACCTTAGACTGAAGCGCATTCACTCATAGGACGACCGACCATCATGTACTTGTACTCAAGTGACGATGAACACTGAACCTAACAGCCGAGGAGACGATCTCCGGTAACAAAGAAGAGTAGATTACCAATTCAGTCACCGCTCCGTGGGTTTGTACTAGTAGATAAGATAGTTCATGAGTTCGTATTACAATCAGAGGCAGGAAAAGCAATGACCAGATGGTAGTGATCAAAATCTCCTAAAGAAAGGTATGGCCATAGTAGAAAGCACTTATCCGCTAAGGCTTCGCCAGTTCCCAAGTTGGTGGTGGGAAAGTAGAAACAGTTGTTCTTGAAGCTGTCCCTGGGGAAGTTAGAGGTAAGGGTGTAGGTAAGGTAGTAGTGATCAGATGAACATCTCACTTTCGCTATCAGAGCTATGTGAGGCGATCTCCGTGAGGGAGTCTTATCTCGATCTCGAAAGGAGTGAGTTTACCGAAAGGAAGAGTCATAGGATGTGTAGTAGTAGCATAAGAAAGAAAGCATGCCCAAAGAAGAATGCGGAAAGAAGGACTCTTTTTTACCGGTCGGAAGAAAGAAACTAAAAGCTTCACAGATGACCAGTCCTTTTATCATCCCACCACTCACGCCAACGTAGGAGTTGGAGGGTAGACCCATGCATACATATGTTTAGCTCTTGGCTTCTATTCCCTATGTCAATAATCGCGAAAAAGAAGTTTACTACAGGAAAAACTACATTAAAAGCTCTCTATTCCGTCTAGTCTGATATTACGTAACCAGTCCATTTCGTATGTCTTTCTAAGCGAAGGGCCGGGTTTCCTTTCGGAGGACATGGTACATGCCCTGCAATAAAATAGTCTTTATATTAATAATAATAAGAAGTCCTGTTCTCTCTCTCTCGGCAGCTACCATCGGATCATCGGAGTTGGGCAGTTACATCTTTCATTCAATAACCAGTGGTTGAAGGTTGATTCCCAACCTGTTCAATAAGATGGGAGCTAAAGGAAGACTCACATAGATTAAGTAACTTTTGAAGCTCGGAAGACTTATACTGTTTGCTGGGGGTGACCCAAGACGGTCACGTCCTTACTCAATAACCGAAGCTGACTAATCGACTCGATTTTTATCGTAATCGTATAAAGGCCTCGCGTCAGATATTGGTTGCGTTGATCGGCGGATTGCAACATCACATCTGGAACGACCGATCTATGAATCTATAGCTTTCCGTGTTGAAAGACGTCAAGAAAGCTTGAATAAGAATAGTTGATTCAATAGCTGCGGTTAGTCCTTTAGACTCTTCCTACTGTCAAGCTACTACAGGCTAACTCATAGCCATCTCTTTAGCATCCTAGCCCAAACAAAGAATCCCATCATGGGTGAAAGCGCAATCCCAACTGTCTAATTTCGTGCTTAAAGGGGTTCGCAGTACTTGCTTTATGCCTTTCCTTCTTACTTTCCTGAGCGGGGAAGGTATATATTTAGTCAGGAGATGGACTTTCACTACCACTACTTAGCCCGAGTTAGATAGAGGATAGCAAATGGACGGACGGACCGTGGGGTGGGCATGCCTCTACGATAGCCCAAAGAGAAAGTCAACCATTACCGACCGACTTAAAGGAAGTGAGGGAATCAAGCCGGTGAATTAGAGTTAATACTAGAGTAGCTCACCTCAGCCTGAAACTTCTAATAGATAGAGATGGAGTACGTAGTGAGAGTCAAGGTTGATTGATGAGTTCAGTGGACAGGACGATCGATGTGAGGCCTAGGCCAAGTCAGTACCACGTGTGTGTGCAGGAGCTAACGATCCGTGCCCCCTATTAGCTTAGCTTAGCTGATCGAGGGGAAATTTCATTCTCCTTTCTTCATGAGAAAAGGCACCACCCAGACAGGACGGAAGCTATAGTCATAACATCGCCGAAAACAACCATCGACTGGCAAGATACTGCCCGGGAGCAGAAAGAGTCAGGGGGTGAAGCCTACCGCCCCCCACTCTCTACTATTGGTGGCTAATAGGCCCCTTCTCTCGCGTATCCTGTCTTTTGGTTGGCCAGTAAGGAGTCGTTTTGGCTTTAGACTAAGAGAACGAGCTAGACAGAAAAGGTAACACCGAAAGAAGGAAGGTCAAGAATGTACAAGAATCGGTTGCTATTGAATTCGCTACTGCTAATCTAGCTAAACTCCAAAGCCGATACCCTACTCGTTGAACCCGAAATGCTTACATAAGCGAGACAGGAAATCTTAACAACAAGAAATAATAAAAACAAAAAGTAAAGGTCCTCTCATCGAGAAAGCTATTACACATCCTGGTCACTCAGTCAAACTTCTTACAGTTAGCGTTGCCAGAGTCGATCAAAGGCTGGTAGAAAAGACTCGGCTTGGAAACTGCCTTTCCGCTTCTTCCGGGAGACTTTCATAAGTCTATCTTCGAATCAGTCTCAAGAAGATGAGGTACGTAGTTCTCGACTGATAAGGAGAGGTTATCGGGTCTAAGTGCGTCAACGGCTTATCTCAAGTCAGGTGTTCTAGCTAGTTATGCTTCACTAATAGAGGAAAAGGAGAAAGTAGGTCTGAACTAGGAGGAAGAAGGCGTCCGGCTAAGACACTAGTAGTTTAAGGTTCCCCAGAACAAGGGTGTTGCCATTTTCAAACTGCTTATCCGAGAGAACAACAACTATTTTACACTACTTATTCTTGCAGCGGCTACGCACCTAACAGCGGGTTCTGGCGTGAAACAGTTAGAGCACCATATCATTTCAGTTGGCTAGCAACTTACTAGCTACTTATAGGACTAACTGAGGCTATCTCGAATATACAAGCGGGGTTACCCTTCGCATTGATAAAGAGTAAAGAGTCAGCTTCTTGCTTATTGCTTATCTGACAGGTCCTTGGTAACGGTAACGGTAAAGGATCGGTGACTGTTGATTGAAGAAGAGCATCCAACCTATGATAAATGTTAAAACTTCTTTTATACGAGGTGCTTTCTTAGGTATGAAACCATGTTTAAGTACATCTTCGAGTGATGGGATGTTATCGAAGTCTAAGGTAATTACGAGAAGACTTTTCTCAATGATATATGGATCAAAGACTGTTAAATGGTAGCTTGAACAGAAAGAAGAAGTAGAGGGGGAAAGAGGATATAGAAAAGGATAGGGATCCCCCATTGAAGAAGCTGGTAGAGAATAGGCTGTGTAGCGGCACACTTGCTCTCGGATAGCATTCAATTCCTCTTTAGTCAACGCCTTCGGCACACCTTGAGTCGTCTGCGCAACGCTCTCCTGTAGATCTTTAGCCTTATCCTGCCGAGCCGGAGCTGTTTGTTGAGCAACAATTTGTACATCTCGAGTAGTCCTCCATTGAGCCTGAACCTGAACTGGGGTTTCATCTGCTACAGCATCTGTTGTTACACCAACGTGGCCCTTGGGCCAGCTGCTATTTGGACATCAACAGGAGTATCAGGGGACCACTCAGCCATCATATTATTGATATCAGAAAATGGATTTGCCTTCTGCTTTCCAAACATCTCCTAATGTTCTTACTTGAGTAGTCTCCCTCCGTCTAGCTGGGTTCTCTATTTCAGGGATACTTACTGAGATTCCGTCTGCCAATTGGACCCGTTTAGTCCATTCTATCTTCTCTTCTAGTTTAGGTTGTTCTGACTCACTTCTTTCTTTCCTGCCACCTTCCCATGGTATCCATGTCTTTTGTTTTAGGATCATATATTTGTTTTGTGGTTTATAGGTAGGTTTCCCTTGTACATCTGTAGTCTCGTCTTCTTCTCTCCTAAATTCTAGTTCTTCTTTGAGTTTAGCTTGTTGTTCTGCTAGTTTGACTGTTTGGACTACTATTTCGCGGAAAGGTTTATTTTGTGCTCTTAGGTTGTATGCTTTCCATTTGAGTTGGGCTATCTCCGCATTGATCTTGTCTATTCTCTTCTGGATCTGTTCTATGCTCCTCATCCCTTCTTTCTGGTGAAATTGGATGTTTCAGCAGCATCATAAGGATATTCAAGCCATTCCACTAGCTTGTTTGCTGGTGTAGCAGATATGAGTTAGACAGGTCGGGGATACGAGGATCGGCTTTATGCTGGTGGCAAGTTCGCTTGCTTCACTTCATAAGGAGACTAGGCTATTCTCATTCCAGCTTCAGTCCTTCAATGCAGGAAGGCGACTCTTGCTATAGGTTAGGGCTTCTATCGTGCTATTCTATAATAAAGAAGTTAGGCTTAGAAGACAAGGGATCCCTCTCGCTATGGATGGTTGCTGCTTGCGAGAAGCGTCTGTTCAGCTTTATCCTTTAACTAATTGTATGTAATAAAGAATTGTTCTACTGGTATTTCTACGCTCGATCTCTACTTCCCGAAAGCTTACTCTCCTTTCTACCGAGCAAGCTCCATTCATGCCCAACCATCGCACACAAGAGACAGTGCCGGAGAAAGCGATCGTATTCCCCATTGCCTCGAAGGTCTTCAGTCGTTGGAAGCATGCCATAAAGTCCTTGACGGGGAAATAACATCCGTTAGAACGCTTGCCTCTTTTCTGTAGTATGTCCATCGAGCGAGAGTATAGTTTGTACACCTAGAGGACGCCGGTTCGGTTCCTTGGTCTAGCCGGAAAGGAAAGAGATTTTCCAGTAAATATAAGGGAAGTCAGGTACTCGTATAGGAGTCTGGTCAGATCCGAAAGTCCTTATTCAACTACGCGTACCCCTACAACCCACACTTGCTTTCCAACATCTCCGATCGCCTTGAGAAGCGGAAGAAGGGGAAGATGAATTGGACGGAGAGGTCCGCATCGATGAGGAAGGGTAAAGTCAAGACCTGTTCGGGGCATGGGCGGGTATTGATGCAAGCCAGCCTCCGCCCCCTTTTCCAGGTTACGAATCGGCATCGAACTAAGGAAGAGCAAATCACGGTTTTCATCAACCACTGCTAGACCCAGGGGAAGATCAGAGACAATTCGTTTGAGACCTAACTGTAAACTTTCGATTTTATCCCTAAATTCACACTTTCTATATCTCTTTCTCCATTCCATTTTCGACTGCATGCTATCGGAGCTACGTGTACACCGCCGCGTCGAGACTGTCTTTCTCAAGCTCTCCTCTCAGAAGGTTCAAGGATGGATGATTCTTATTGCACGAGAGATTGCCCTACCAGCTAAACAACTTAATTCCTACCGTCTAACTCCTCTCCTTTATGGGTTGGCTACCGGGGATCCATTGTGGCTTGTGACTAGGTTGGTACGGGTGAATTACCATAAAGCCTAAGTTATCTGGTTATGGCTAATGCCCTAAGGGATTGGCCTTGCTTTGAGTTAGTAATACTCTAAGTGCGGTTAGTACAAGAAGGTTCTGCGGCTTACTCTTACTACAGTTAAACCCTCTGTCCTAGTGTCGTGCACAGTCGGGATATCTAAATAACAAGCGATTGATAAAGCAATCGCTGATTCATGTAGTTGGAAATAGCAAATATCCGGCGCTTGCCAGCGCCCTCAAGGGAGCAACCTAAGCGACCAGTTACCAGTGGAATACCTAGTAGCTGGATGGTAAGACAGGACCTATACGCCTCTCAAACCAATCTAGGTCTTCTGGTGTGAAGGTTTGTTTTTTTTATTCTTCCGAAGGTGAACCGTGTTCTAGGTGGCCATAAACAGCCTTGAGACCACTGCTCACCACGGGCATGAACAAAGGTCATCAAGAAAAGAACTAGAAGGCAGAGCAGAGCTCTTACCCATCCCGCTCTACGACCCAGGGGTTAGCGACTGCAACTAGCGGGGGGAGAGGGAATACTACTTGGAGCCCCAGCAACATATAATTGCGTATATAACACACTAACTTAATCTGATAGCTCTGATAGTTGAGACAGAAATCTAGGGCCAATGAGTGCTACAGTAGTGCCCTATTTATATGGGGTCGTAGCGCCGGTTACCGAGGGTTTTGATCCTTGAGGAGCTAGCTAAATTGCAATTGCAGATTCTGTTAGTGTTAAGTGTAAGCAATGATTTACAGTCCCTTCGATTATCGCCTCCCAGCCGGAAGCCTCTAGCTCGAAATCCGATCCGCGTCTCCATCTAGTGAAAGTTCCACCTCTACTCCCGAAACCGGTATTGAGAGTGCTTCCAGCCCACTTGAGCAATTTGAGATTCTCCCGTTAATTCCTATCTTCATAGGAGTGATAAGGCAGTTTTTTTGGGGGAGTGATCTTATATCAATTGAATAAGAAAGACTTTCTACGCGACTCTCGCCTCTATCTAAGTAAGAGGAGGTTGAAGCTTATAGTAAGTAGCCTAAGCTTTAAGAGCCTCCAATCATGCTACTTCAGCTATATGCTTAACACATGCAAGTCGACCCGTCGTTTAGTTAGGAACGAAGATAGTAGACCGGTAGAGAGAGGTATGAAGTAACTCGACTGATAAGGAGAGGGATGAAAGCGATGCTCGACTGATAAGGAGAGGTAGGTAAAGCAGCCTTAACTAGTCAAAAGCAATTGTAGAAATTACGTACGTAGGTGATTTGAACCACTTTCGTTGTAGCGCTTCCATCTCGTGGTAGCGAAAGACGATTCCAACTCCTAAACCGCTGAGTGAAGGGCAACGATCTCTAATTACCTATGACGAGATGACCGAGGTTGCGCGCGCCGCTCCGTCAAAGCTTTATTCCAGGTTCAACTCCCTGGCGTCGAGATCTTTTTCGTTTGTGAATCTTTTTCCCATGCATAATTTGGTCAACAACCAAGCACATCTAACTTTCTTTCTTCACTACTCCGGACTCTCTTTCTGTCTTGTCTGGAGGTAATTTTTTTGTCTCAATCAATCACTATGTTTCCACTTCCACTCAATTTTCATTACGAAGATGTATCACGTCAGGATCCGTTGCTCAAACTGAATCACGCCAACGTTATGGAAGTTCCTGGATCGTGTGAAATAAGATTAGTACCTAAGGCACCCTATGATTTAATAATAAAAAATGGAAAATTGGCTATGGAGATTCCGCGCGGTCAGAAATTAATACAGACACAAAGGGGTTCGACAGGAAAGTCGTTTCGATCCAATCCATTCTTGGGGTCAAAAAAAGACAAAGGATATGTCAGTGACCTAGCACGACAAAGCACTCTCCGAGGGCATGGAATGTCTAATTTTTCGGTCAGAATATCGACAGTAATGTCTCTGTTAGATTCTCCGGTCGAAATACGGGAAAACTCCATTCAATTCTCGATGGAAACGGAGTTTTGCGAATTCTCCCCGGAACTGGAAGATCATTTCGAGATCTTCGAACATATTCGAGGGTTCAATGTGACTATTGTAACTTCGGCCAACACACAATATGAGACTTTACCACCGTGGAGCGGCTTTTTGCAAAAAGATGAGGGAGAAACTCAGTAAGAGATGTCGGAGAAGCGAAATATACGAGATCACAAACGCAGATTGCTCGCGGCTAAATATGAATTGAGACGAAAGCTTTATAAAGCCTTTTGTAAAGATTCCGATCTTCCTAGTGATATGCGGGACAAACTTCGTTATAAGTTGTCCAAGTTGCCGAGAAATAGTTCCTTTGCACGAGTAAGAAACCGATGTATTTCCACGGGTCGCCCTCGTTCCGTATATGAGTTCTTTCGAATTTCTCGTATCGTTTTTCGTGGATTAGCATCTCGAGGTCCTTTGATGGGCATAAAGAAATCGTCTTGGTAGCAACCGCCAAACCCATAAAAATAAAACAAGGGTTAGCTCCGCAGCTGGTCCACAAGCAAGGTAAGTAGGTCCATTACCGGCCGGCTCCGGACCGAAAAGACCTAACGGAGTAATCCCTTATCTCGGATCGGAGATGCTAACGGGGCAGGAATCGAAGTGGGGGACCTATCTACCGCCTGTGTCTATCTCCTGTCAAGTATGCTCCCCAGACATAGACTACGTACAGGGTAGTACTCTTGGATATAATATCACCGCGTGAACGTGAACATAACATTAAGTTACGAATGTAACTCCCGAGGGATCGACCACTATTCTAAATTAAGTAAGGCGGAGAACTGTTGTTCATTGGAGCGCCGGAGTGCGGGGGTTGTTCCCATCATTGAAGTCAGAGTGTGGGACTGAGCCTTCCATAAAGAAAAAAAGTGCTTAGCTTAGTTTCGTTGGAAAAACCAACGCAAATATCATATTGACTTTCTCTCGCCGGATAGATAGAAAAGGTTGGAGAGAGTGACTTTATGAAATTGTCTCCTTTCTAAAGCTGCGCAAGGCCCCTCCTTTCCCCCCTTTAATGAAAGACCCTCGCCCGCCCCGCTTCCTATTCATTTTTTGGTCGGGACCCGGGGACCTTTTTTTTCCTCAAGAGGTTATTTCAAGAATCAATCAGCCGACAAATCCGTAGCCTCGGCCTGCCTGCCAACAAACAGCAAGCCTTAACTTGTATTTTTTTCGGTGCTTTATTTTATGGCCAACCTACCCGCGCTAGAGAGGCTTGAAAGGTGGATCGAGGGAATCGACCTTCTCCTTTTTTTTATTATTATATTAGGTCTGTTTCTCCTATTTTTTGCTTTGCATAAGAATCATAACAAAAGTAGGGCCCCAGAACGCTAAAAAAAAGGTGGGGGAACAAGAGTTGTCACGATAGGAAAGATATTTTTATGACTATAAGGAACCAACGATTATCTCTCCTTAAACAACCTATATCCTCCACACTTAATCAACATTTGATAGATTATCCAACCCCGAGCAATCTGAGTTATTGGTGGGGCTTCGGTTCGTTAGCTGGTATTTGTTTAGTAATTCAGATAGTGACTGGCGTTTTTTTAGCTATGCATTACACACCTCATGTGGATCTAGCTTTCAACAGCGTAGAACACGTTATGAGAGATGTTGAAGGGGGCTGGTTGCTCCGTTATATGCATGCTAATGGGGCAAGTATGTTTCTCATTGTGGTTCACCTTCATATTTTTCGTGGTCTATATCATGCGAGTTATAGCAGTCCTAGGGAATTTGTTCGGTGTCTCGGAGTTGTAATCTTCCTATTAATGATTGTGACAGCTTTTACAGGATACGTACCACCTTGGGGTCAGATGAGCTTTTGGGGAGCTACAGTAATTACAAGCTTAGCTAGCGCCATACCTGTAGTAGGAGATACCATAGTTACTTGGCTTTGGGGTGGTTTCTCCGTGGACAATGCCACCTTAAATCGTTTTTTTAGTCTTCATCATTTACTCCCCTTTATTTTAGTAGGCGCCAGTCTTCTTCATCTGGCCGCATTGCATCAATATGGATCAAATAATCCATTGGGTGTACATTCAGAGATGGATCAAATTTCTTTTTACCCTTATTTTTATGTAAAGGATCTAGTAGGTTGGGTAGCTTTTGCTATCTTTTTTTCCATTTGGATTTTTTATGCTCCTAATGTTTTGGGGCATCCCGACAATTATATACCTGCTAATCCGATGCCCACCCCGCCTCATATTGTGCCGGAATGGTATTTCCTACCGATCCATGCCATTCTTCGTAGTATACCTGACAAATCGGGAGGTGTAGCCGCAATAGCACCTGTTTTTATATGTCTGTTGGCTTTACCTTTTTTTAAAAGTATGTACGTGCGTAGTTCAAGTTTTCGCCCTATTCACCAAGGAATATTTTGGTTGCTTTTGGCGGATCGCTTACTACTAGGTTGGATCGGATGTCAACCTGTGGAGGCACCATTTGTTACTATTGGACAAATTCCTCCTTTTGTGTTCTTCTTGTTCTTTGCCATAACGCCCATTCCGGGACGAGTTGGAAGAGGAATTCCAAATTCTTACACGGATGAGACTGATCAGTGAAAAATTCTGACACCAATCATTTACGTATTACACCAAGAATTCATTGACAAGCGCATTAGTTTTATAGTTGGCTATGTTGATATAGCTTAGATAGGGAAAAGATATTACTAGGGTAGGGCTTAACTTTAAAATCCGGGGGCTTTGTTCCCGAAACTCCCTTCCTCCTCCCCATCCTTTGAAAGCTAGAACATTCGCATAGAGGAGTATCCTTATCACGCATGCTTTTCCACTGATGACAAAATTACCTTCTATCCTCTTCTAGGGATTCCTACCCCTATATGGAGAGGGGAAATTCTTATTTGAGTATTATGCATGAATATGCTTCTGCGCCGGGAATATCTCATAGCGGGAAGGCCCAGAGATCTTAAAGAGATGGGAATGGAGGCATTCCAGCCCAACATACTCCGGTGAATGGGTCGAGAGAGATAGAGAGGGGAGTGGGATACAGGAAGTATAGTGAAGAGTTGAGTGGCTATCCAACCATCCAATCGGGGGTGGTTTCAGCAAGCGGGTAAACCGATGATGACTAGTCAAAACGTAGGCCGATCGTCGCTCATCCCTCGTGTTCTCTCCCGTGAAGTGATTAATCCCTAAAATGGGCAGGGCATGCAATCAAAAATACGGGGTTTTAGCGAGTTGATCGATTTGAATGTCAGTTTATGGGCAGAAATGGACTTGCAACTCAAAATCCCGAGAAAACGTGAAATAAAGAAAGGAGTGAAGTAGCCCATGCGTATATGGGATCCGAACGGTTAAGAGTTATGGCTTTTCGTTGAGCTCTTTTCCTGAAGTTATAAAAAGAAAGCGGCATTCCTCCTTTATGATCGTAGGTGGGCTTTCTGCTTTTGATGATTCCTGCTTCATTTAGTACCTAACCTCGTACATTAACTATGCCAGTTGCTTGCCTTCTCCTTCAAAGCATCTTTTCGAAAGAAGAAAGGCATTCGGAGAATAAATACTAACCTCGCACACGGAGTTTTTATGGCCTGGCCTACCGGTCTTGTAAACCTTCCTTTAGGTTTGACACCTGAGGGTGCCCTCCTTTGGGGTCCATACATAAAGGACCTCATCAGGGTCTTGATCAAACTAGCTAAACCGGTTTCAGTGAGGTCAATCAAATGGAGAGGTACGAAGAGGACTTTTCGGTCCTCTCCTTACTGTCGAGTTACTACGTTCCTTGCCTTTTGAACTGGTACCTTCAGGTAACAGAAGGAAGTAAAAGACCCTCATTATTAGGTGTACTGTGGTACCGGCGACGAAAACAACTCGTTGTTTAGTCGAATGGATATGGCCTCATTTGAATTTGAAAAGGAGGTCATTCCCAACGATCCTACTCCTGTCAGAGTCCTTACCTCGGTCGGGGTCAGTCGGTTGAAGGAGCGGGGAAGAGACGAAGCCATAGGAAATGAATCAGAGGTTATTAAACTCTGTTCATAGATGGCTGATGGATGTTATCCGTCATCTTACTATACTATGGGTGGCATGCATGGATGTCTTTTCTGCCTTAGCCATTCTCCCTACGTAGCAACTTTAAGTAGATGATAGATGGGATGAGATGCTAGCCTTAGCGCAGAAGATCCATCATGGAGCCGGCTACTACTAAAGATAGGATGGATTGTCAGGAATGGTAGATGGAGCAAGGAAAAGCATCCAACCAATCCTGTTAGGCTGTTTTGGAAAGCGGAAGGAAAGGAAGCGAAGTAAGCATCCAATCCTGATCTTTTCACTTTCGAGATCGCTTTCGTATAGCTCAAAAAGGAAAATAGTGATTTCGATCGGCTGAAGGGAGTCCGCAAGACTGGTGAATCCACTAGGGAAACCCGAATTCTGGCAGTTCGCGAGCCAGTACTTTAGTTATTTGTGCCGACATGTTTTTCTCGAATTCTAAGCTTTCTTCTCAGCCCCAGGGAGTTCACCTGGTATAGGCTCAGGAAGCAAGCAACAACTGCTGCGGATCCTGGAACGAAATGCTATATTTCAATAGGCTGGCTTTTCTTTTGTACTCGAGTTCAAATCATTGGTCCGGGGTAAAGGAATGATATCCTAAGGAAGCAAAGCTAAAGTAATCCCGTCCGGAGACTATAAGGGAATTCGGGTTAGAAGAATTCTACTCAAACAAAGTCAAGGTTGTGAGCCACGACACTTCTCTTCTAATATCCCGAGTGTTAGACGGAAGGTCAAGTCGAAAGCTAAAGCTAACGCTTACCTCGGATCAAGTCAGCACCACCCGCAGGTTCCGGAGAAAGCTAAGTTCTAAAGAAAAGAATCGGTTCGTCTTTTCGAACGGGGTTGTTGTTAGCCGTGGGTAGTTTGATGTACTGGTTTTGGGTGCAGGGTGGTGGTGGAATCCTTCTTCTGCTCACCGGGCTCCATCCGGAGAAGCCACAGTCTAAGAAACCAAGGTATAATGTAATTATGTACACAGAGTCAACACCTCTACCAATAAGGAATCAAGTAAAGTAATAGGTTGAACGGGTAGAAATAAGTATTCCTATTCCTGCGTTGTGCCGGAAGTCTTTAAGACTTTCTTGATGCGGAGTAGTGAATATAAGAAAGTTCAGCAGTCCAGGCGGGAGGAGTTAATCTGTAATTCCAGTAGTTCCATAGGCAGGAAGCGCATCAACGAGTTTCCGTATCTCGGCAGTAGGGACCGTGAATGGATTCTGATCCAGACCAGTGCCTGAGAACAACTTGTTAGATGCGTCAAAGGCGTACCGCTCGTAATGAGCAAATAATAACCCTTGATTCATCTGCTCTCCGACTAATTCTATTAAGTGGCGGAACGCAGCCAGTTCGAAAGTCTGCACTAGGAGTGAATGAATTCCTACTGTCTTACTCAAAAAGAAATTGCGTATAGCAAGAAGAATCATTCTATCAGACTAGTCTCTATCATTAAGCGTGAAAAGCCTTTTTCGAAAGCCGGTCAAAGAATCGATTATATGCCTGGCCAGAAGACCGATGAGCCGTACCAGTGAAGCAAAGAAGAGAAATTAAAGTAGCTCTTAGAAAGGTAACTGAATGCGTGTCCGGTGTTAAAGTTAGAAGAGTAACTGCTCTCGTAGTCGTTTCCGCTCTTCTCTGTTTTGAAGCGCTGAAAAGCGGGCTAGGCCGGGTTGGCAATTCTTCGCGGGGGGGAGATAAGTCGGGGCAATGAGTTTGATTCTAACTATTCAAAGCAGAGGAAATAGAATATTATATAGCCTATAGCTATAGGGCTAGGCTCCGCTCCTCGCTCGAGCTACCAGCTTTCTTATATATCATTCCTGTTGACTAATCCGAGTCCTTGAGAGCTTAGACGTCAGCGGGGAAGAACTCCGAAATAATGTCATCGGCTCGCTCCTCCTCTCTTGCCCTCTTTATGGTATCCAGTTGAAATGGTTGCTGCCCCTAGTTCAAGCTCTAAGTAAAGCATTCACGCACCAAAGACCCCTTACTACGCTCCTGAGCCTGGGATTTAGATTTCCCATTTGCCTAATACGTACTACTGTGCTGCAGATGATTTAGCTGCCGTTATTCCTCCACCTGCTTGCTTCTTTTTGGCATCAAGCCAGCCCAGCCCTTATTCCTTGCATCAACAGGCAATCCCGCATAAAAGAAAGGCCACTGACTTGGCTGATTCAACAAAACAAGGGAAAAAGGCATCCATTCAAACAGCTCCCATTCCTATGTTGACACCAAGAGAAAGAAACCCTGGAGCCTTCCTCTCTATCCATTCCTTTTTCAAAATAATAAGGGAAGGAAATGCTTACTAAACCAGCAACAGCGGAGTAAGCTCCCATATCCGTGAAGGACTGCTTTCCAGCAGAGGAAAACTTATCGTTGCTGAGCTTGCCGTTAAAGAGTAATATGCTGATTATATAGCTGCTCCGATTCCTTCACCGAGAACGAGAAGTCTTTTATTACGAACAAGCGCTAAAGAAAAGAAGGGGGGTGGGATCTCTCCTAAAAGAAAGAATTGACCTCGAGCCTGTCCTACTTATTCTTCTTTTCCCGTTCCCGACCCTCGGATCAGTTGGCAAATCGAATCCCACGGTAAAAAAAAGGAAAAGTACAAACAATGACATCTGTGAACAAAGAAGCATACTGGAATGAGAAAGAACTTCAGTCAAGCCGTCAAGCGAACTCTCAGTGATGGAGGAATTCATTGTCTTTGCTAATGGGCAAGGTTACTGCTTTTTACAGGAGTCAGTAGGCCTCAAAGGTTCAAGTCAGGGGTCATTCCAAGGGAAGGATTCATTCGAAAGCACAGATTCAGTCCACCCGAATGGTCGAGTGCCAATAGATAGATCAAGTAGGGGCGCATTGGCTTCCCTTTCCTTGCATGCAATGAACCGAGTTCGTGCTTTGGGATTCCTTCCATAGGCAGAAGGAGTAGCTGACCGACTGGCAACGAAAGTAGTGATTAGATAGTAGAGAGTCCGCGCACCTCCGTCTCAAAGGGGGAGGAGGTCTTCAGTAACTCCGTTTTTGAATTGGGTCACGAATGGTATTCGATTTCTTTTAACAGCATAAAAGCATTCGAACTTGGGAGATGCGAAAAAGAAGAAGGTTCTTTTGTATATTCCTTCTTGAAGATAGTACGCACAGGTGAGAACATCCCTAATCGAATGGCCGCTTCTTCCTCTTTCTCTGCTTCGGTTTACCAAAGGGGGTGAGGTCGACCTTCTTTCGGTGGTACCTTTTCTGTCTAGCTCGTTCTCTTGGTCAAAAGCCACTAAGGTGGCCGGCCAAGAATAATAAGAATCGCCCGGGATGAGTGAGAGCTAAAAGAAAAGCCAAGCCTAGCGGCAATTCCCGATCTTCTCTTGATAGAAAGATCATATCAACACCGAAGACAGATCGTAGTTACGATAAGAAAGGTATGCCGGTTGATGGATGTAGTTCATTCTAGAAGTAGTTTGTTAACCGAATAGAATTGTTCGGTCGTGGTACTTTTGCTTGCTATTCAAACACATTGTCGAAAGGGGAAGATCGAATTAGCTCTGGTTCAAGAAGCCTAGCCTTCTTTCTTCGTAATTCTACTGAACGGGGTCGATCCACTTTACTATAAGTAAGTAAAATCGGAAGCCGTTTCAGGTGCATAAACAAAAAAAAAGGCGCCTTCGGATACAGAGGGGCTACTCTAGTCACTCAAAGTCCTAGCTAAATAAGGAACAGACTCTCCAAACAGAAGTACGTACTGCGCGGCCGAGGAAGCATCCGAAGCATATAAAGTCGAATAATCCGAATCCGTTGAATAGGAAGCCTTTGATCCCGGCCCCTGACTTTCGACTTGCTTGCTACTGGATTATTATAATATAAGACAAACAGGTTTGCATTGGTAGCTATTCTTAGCGGTGACATACTTAAAAAAAAAGGAATATATTTATTATATAATTATTGAAGTTAAACCACGGGAAAACAAGCACAGGAAACAAGACAACGGCCAACGATCCGTTCCCTCACTCCCAATAGAATAGATAAAGCAATGAGAAACCGCTCGGGACCTATATTCCCATGGTCCCTTAGCTCAACTAAAAGTCCTAACAATAAATAAGGATATTATCTAACAGATACGCTGTCTAACTACTATAACAAAGTCATCAACTTAGACTACTTTCTGATAAGGGTTGTTATACAAGTCAACTATTATCGTACAGTGATGATCGAAATAACTTAACTGTTCTGTTGGTGATCCCTTTTCGAGTTCCTTCGTTCCAGTCCAGCGGCGGAAGGGGAGACTTAGATCTTGTCAGTTCATAACAAAAACCGCACCCGGTGGTATCCTATCGTCGTAAAAAAATAATTCCTTTACTTAAAAAAGGGAATGAGCTCTCACAGGTTGAGTTTTTTCGAGTAGTTTGCTTGGATCGAATAAGCTACGCCCAGCCCAATAGAGCTTAGCCCTGTGTAGGCCGAAATGGTCCCGCGAAGCCGGTCAACGTTAGCCAACAAGTCAAAAAAAACAAAAACAACGAGAAGGTAGCGAGAGGGTAAGTGAAGTGATAACTTGATTCAAAGAAGACTTTCGGTTTGTGTGTCTAGTCTTTTTCTGGCCCAGGTAAACCTAACCTGGGAATACCTAAATTTGGACTTTATCAGAGTTCCTTATTAATTCTTGTGTGTAGCGCGTGGGGCCATGACCTTCTTTTGGCCAACTGTCAGCTCCACAGGCAAACATCCTCTTGTTTCAGTCACTCCTCCAGCGAAAGTTTAAGAAGCTTAAGATGAGTTCACATCGCTACTAGGAAAAAGGGAAAAGTAAAAGACTTGGTTGGATTGGAGAAAGAAACTTGGAATTTTGGCATAGAAGAAGAATTCATCCATATAAGAAACAAAGAAAAAGATTTCGTGGGGGTGGCGCTGGAGTCAGATCAATCCGACGCGGGATCTAATCTATAGGCTCCGTCCAGTTAGTTTAGGATCCCGGGGACTGACTGGAACGGGCGAAGCCATTGGATTGATTAGCCCAGGCGAACAGGAATGTGGTCGTCTAGATCGTACCTGCGGAAAGATTAGGTGGACCCCTATACATTCATTGATTAGACCGAAACCAATCGAAGCGATCGAGCTACCCGCATTTTTGCTTTATCAAGCAGGGGCTTAGCCGCTTCTTTCTATTATTTCTTATATTTCTGGCAGCATTGGGAAAAAAAGAGACAAAACGTCGAATGGCTAAAAAGCCCTATTAATGTTAATGTATGTGGAAAGTCTATACTTAACACACCGACTCAATTGGAAGCTGACTCCTCACAGGGTTCGAAAGTGAAGGTTTCAATCATATTTCTAACACTGAAAAAGGCATAACATTGATTTACACTCGAGAACTAAAATATAAATAGGCAAATTCTTCATTTAATGATTCACCTACGCGTGATACTGATCTTTGCATACCAAGGGGCTGACCTGAACTAATGTCCTATACGAGACGAAGGCTAGGGATGAAATGGCAAGTGCCGCATCTCCTCCCACAGCGGATGATTCATATCTATCTCTATCTTCAGACTTGGGCAAAACTTCTATGCGATGAAACAAAGGAACAACATTCATTCCCTAAATAAAAAGAAAACCATTACCAAGCCAAAAGAAAATTTAAATTTCACAACCGAGATCGCAAGCATGGATCAAAGACGGAATCTCCTCAAAAATAAGCGCTATCGATACAAAATGCTATAACGATTCACTAATGGAAGTCTTTCGATGATCCAGCTACTCAGACTGGACTCCTTTACTTATACTTAGTGGGTAGGAATGAAATATAAAGTTAGTTATTCACGGAGCTACCACTACTTGAGCTTACACCCGGACTCTTACTGTAGTCTCATTTCCAGTATCCTATAAAAGATAAATACAAGTCCATTTTTATATTCCTTAAAGCACGGGTATAGATTACCTCACGGGATGAACTTTTTATGTTATATTAATACCAGAATCGGATGTTCAAGTCATTACCATTCAAGTATCAAGCTTCCGGCAACCACTTATCCCAAGGCAGAGTCCTCAATCTATTATGCAAGTGAAGCTCAGCCCACCGCTGGCTGAGAAGGGCAGTTGTCTTTGCATTTGACAAGTTTAGGTCATATCTAGTGGGAGCTAAGGTCATTGTCTATACAGACCATTAGATACTTTTCGGTTAAGAAAGATGCTAAGCCAATAAGTATCTAATTAGATGGGCTACTTTGACTTGGAGATAAAGGATAGGAAAGGTGTGAGATTGATTGCAGACCACCGGTTACCAGAAGGTTTAGGAAGCAAGGGTGAGGGGTTGATCAATGCCTGATGAGCTGTTGTTGAAAGCTACAGCATTGAAGGCTACTCTGGATGTTGCAACTCCCTGGTATGCAGACTTGGTGAATTTATCGGCTAGTGGGACATGCATGAATTATCAGCAAAAGAAGGCATTCCTTCATAGTGCTAAAGCTGACTATTGGGATGAGCCCTACTTGTACAAGAAATGCAATGACCAGATCTTAAGAAGATGTGCCTCAGATGAAGAAATTCCTAAGATACTTCCCTCCCGGCCACTTTGGAGTAAACAGAACTGCAGCTAAGGTTCTATATTTCAGGCCCACTCTCTTTAAAGATGCTTATGCGGTCAAAACTTGTGTGTGATAGATGCGGTAATATATCGAGCAAACAAGAAAAGCCCCGTATGCAAGGTATTCTTGAAGTTGAGTTATTTGATGGCCACCATCATTTGGCAACTCTTATATCTTAGTAGCTGTTGATTATGTCTCCAAATGGATTGAGGCAGTAGCACTATTGAAGTCTAGCTCTTGGCCGGCCCCTAAATGATCGATCAGTGAGCTATTACGCACTCTTTCCAGGGTCTTCTAGGTAATCCCCTTATAATTAATTAGCCTCAAGGGTAGCTCAGACGCCCTCTTGCCATTCACCTTTCCTTTGGGATGAGAAAGCTCTCTCTATCTAATATGACGAAAGAGGGGGGAATCGAATTCGCAAGAAAGAAGAAGGGGTTACAGAAAGATAAATGCAAGAGTAGGGTTTGAAAGAAGTAGTTGTAGATGTTATGAACCGCCTTAAATTTATTACGAAAAGAAGACATTCCAAAGAAGAAAAGAAGCCACATGGTCTTGTCTATCTACGAGACCCGAGCCCAACTGATAGCACAGAACTGATAGAGAATGCGTCCTCATCAGTTATGGTTTGTATTCATCTTTCTTTTCAGAACTGCCGAAATGATGGACTATATCCAACTATTGTATTGCATATATAGGTAAACACCTCTCATTCTTCATTGTCTGCCTAAGTAACTGTAAATGCCTATTACTTATGAGTCCCTATAAAGTAAAGTACAACAAAGTAAGGTATTCTATCTAGTAGTCCTTTCGCTTCGCTCGACTGACTACGTACCTATCGACTATCGAACCTGAATTCTAATTCCCTGGAACGATAAAGAGAGGTTAGCTCCCCCGATCTCTCGTTATTGATCATTTTCTCTTTCAAAACAGCTTGGAACTTAATTAGAAGCCGATCGAATCCTGTTGAGTGGTCTAATCGCACAAACAGAAAGTCCCTAAGCACACTGTCCGCTTCCTAGACAGTCCAGCCGGATCAAGGAAAGAGGGCCTTTCTTTACATTATTGTATGGGGTCTTTAATCTCATGTCATCATAAGTGGGCAGGCTTTTAAGCAGATAAGAATCAGTTCAGCTTTCAAGGGCTTTCGTCCATCTCTCGCCCATCTATCTCAGGATGCAAGCATTTATCTTGAATGGTGCTGTTATCATACCTCTTTGGAATGGAATCAAAACCGCTCGACTCACTTTCTTTCACTCGCCTTACAAGGAAGGACCTACCGGCTTTCTATAGTCATCTTCCTCTCCCCGCTTCCTCCCTTCTTATACTTTTATTCGACTAGCTCTTCTCGTTCTTCGAACCCTGCTTCTTGTCCATTCTGCTTTCGGGTGCCCCTAAGCTAAGGGAGGTAACTTCCAATTCACCTGGTATGACTTGACTGCTTTCATCCCAAAACTGAACTCTATACCATAGCCTAACTCTTTACTTTATTCCAGGGTTTTTAACTATATCTATCTAGGGCTTTCCACTCCGTAAGCATTTCTTAAGGACGCATTCAACTCGGTAAGGTAAGAAGATTATATCTTTACCTATAAGTAAGTAATTATTGACTGCATTATCCCTTCTCTTTCCCATTGCTCTCACTCATTTATAGCATACCAGCCTCTTCACTTCGCTTCTCGCTTTTGTTCAATTATAAATAAATAACTATCTAGTTTGATGGAGATTTATAGCATCATTCAAGTAAATACAGATTAAGATCGTAGAAACATAAGCTTGTGATATAGCTACACCTAATTCCAGACCTGTTAATGCAATTACTATAAATATAGGACCAAGTCCCCCTATGAAATATAAAAGATCATTCATACATAGCATAGTCCATGCGAATCCACTTAAAATCTTGACTAAACTATGACCTGCCATCATATTAGCAAATAAACGTATTCCTAAGCTTAATGCGCGAAAACTATAAGAGATTAGCTCAAGGAGTACTAAAAAAGGCGCTAACGGTAGTGGTACTCCTGCGGGTAATAATATACTTAAATAATGAAGCCCATTTCTTTGAAATCCCACTATAGTTATACCAATAAAAATGGAAAATGAGAGACCCAAAGTAATGAGAAAATGACTTGTAACTGTGAAGCTATAAGGTATCATACCCTGAAGATTACAAAATAACAAGAAAGTAAAAATGACAAAGATGCAAGGGAAAAAGACTTGTTTCACATTTCCGCCTATTTGTTCGTTTACCAGGTTAAGAACGAAATCATAAATAAGCTCTACCAAGGATTGCCAAGCATTGGGTACTGACTTTCCTCCTCCCTTTTTAGTAACAAAATGAAAGACTAGTAAGACCAAACTGAGAGTGAGCAGCATAAAGAAAGAGGGATTTGTGAATGAGAAATACAAGTTACCTATCTTCATAGGAAGAAAAGGGATTATCTCAAATTGATCAAGAGGGCTGGGTATAGCGTATAAAAAGTTCATCAGTGAGTTAAGTTAGAATTCTGCTTTACTTTAAGCAATGATAAATTGTCGAAAAGGGGTTGGTTGATCCGTAAATGCATGGGAAAAAGATTCACAAACGAAAAACGAAGACTTTCTCGAAACATCCTATCTTTTTATATGATATTTGGCTTGTTAGGACAGCCCGCATGAAATCGGGTCGGATGCCTGTCCCCTCTTCTCAACAGAATCCGATAGACAAGAAAGAATCGAAAGCAGTCCTTTTCGCAAAGTCTTCTTCATTGCATTGGGTGCCGACCCCAATCCCTAGCTAGCGGAAATACAAGCCTCACCTGTCCCATGTTGGGATCCTATTCTGCTTGTGGATATCTAATGCTAGAAGGCTTAATCCTTACCATAGAGTTACCCTTAAATTAAATACATCCATGCAAACCCCGTCTGTCTTCTTTTAATGAATGCCCTAGGCCTTCTTCACTAGCGCAAACCTCCCTAACAGCCTATGTATGAATGTGCAGTGGAATCCCGTTCGTATTCTTCCTCAAATATGTAACTTTTCCTTTATCTGATTGCAACCTATTGATCGGATTTACTGTGCGCGGATATCTTCACTAATGATTCCACCTCCGACTCCTTCCCCGGCACACAAAAAGAGTGCTAAAGTCGGAAATCACTCTCTGTCCAAACCAAAGTAAGGAGCTTTTTTAGCTCTAAAGGTGCGAAGCGATAAAACTTATCCCAATAGGAATGTGAAGGAGAGAATAATATTTATTATTATATAATAACATAACTAAGATCTAGGAGAGAAAGAAAGTCTTACAGATTTTTAGATATACTTTTTCGTGTCATATTTGAAAGTATGAAATGAATGGAAAAAAGCATGGTCAAACTACCAGAAGAGGGCCCTTCATGGCAGTTGGTAGTCGGCAACCAGTCTTCTTTCTTTAAATAAAATTAAAATAAAAGGCTAAGGGCAGAGACCTTTTTTATTTGATAATAGCAAGTCTAGTCCAGGTTTAGGAGCACATCCCCGGTAGCAAACAAAGGAAGAAGGAAAAAAAAAGTGCGGCAGCTTTAGCTGCTTGTAGAACATTGTCTGAAGAGCTCACTGAAATAAGGTTTCCAGCTCCTAGGATCGATCCTTGCATTCAAATAGGGGAGCGAGCTCGATATTTTCTTTCTGATACCAGCACGATCTTCCCTATGATATGAACAGGAGGCAATATTTCCGCAGCTCCGAACTTTGACCACGAAACAGAGAACAAGGATGAAAAGAAGCTTTCTTCACTTTGACGGTCGACGGTCCTAGTGTGAGTGGATGCGTAGTTTGAAAGTCTTTCCACCTGAACCAGGGTCGTGCTGAACCTTTTTCTGGGGAGGTCCACATGGACTTAGAATGAGGAAGTAAAGCATAGAATTCCATGTGTTCAGCATGGATTTCAAGATGAGGAATAGCACAAAAAAAAGAGGAAGCGTCCGGCATTAGAGATGGCTTCAGACTCGACCTGAAAGGTGCCAGTTACATCTATTGGACCAGACGGAAATACAAGCTGTCTTGTAGCGGTTCGACGTATTCTTTTGCTTGAATTCGACTAGATCCCTTCCCGCCTAGTAGTTCTCACTGGTAGGCTACCGGGGAAACTCGGTGGAGCCGCTGGTGGTTCTTTGTCTCTTTGGCCCTTCCTTAGTTGGCGCCCTAGTCGACCTCTTCTCTTTATCCATTCCACTTTCTGTAAACCCCGGACTCTGTGTCTCGCGCTTTTCAGCCTGAATTCCATTCCCGTAATTATTATATTAAACTACATACATCAATTAAGAAAATAGTATAGTAATCGAAGATAAGATAGAGTCTTACTTACTAGTGGCCCTTTCGGGGACTCTTGGGTGAGACTGGAAAGCCAGACTGATTATACCCTTCCCTTCGTGCCCCTCACCCGAGGTCACCAGTTGTCCATTCAATCCGATCGGGGAATAAGCCAAAGGACAGCCAAGACCATCCTTCCGACCGAGGGTTAGGTTCAAGGGTTGATTCGAAGACGCATCTCCTCTCTTCGGGAAGCTAACAAATAAAGAAAGCTTTTGGCCTCCTTGCCTCTGTATGAGCCTTTTCGCTAATATGCTCGGAAAGTCATGGTTCCTTGCTTGTGGAGTTCCTTCTTGGATTGAGGGAGTACGGAACCAAGCCCGATGTTCTATCCCATTAAGTTAAGTTAAGCAATTTCTAAATTCATTCAATTCAAGGCTTGCTTTTAGAGCAATGAAGCTGAAAGATGAATTGATAAGATCCAGAGCGAACTAATGAGTTTGAGTTCATGAGGTTTAGAAGCTAAATTGCACGAGCATTAGAGTAGCTAGGATTTGATACGAGTGAGACGAAGACTCTATGGTTCTTACAGACCAATCTCGACAAATAACATAAATTGGACAGTAACGAATACGAATTCATTCAATTCGAAATTCTTTGTCTCTCGACTTATAATTATTTAGAATGGATGCACAGAATCCACAGCTATTGAATCCTATCTTTGAAAGAAGGAAGAGGCATATGCCAAAGAAGAACGGCATTTACTATAGGAGGAAGGAAGCCAGGGACACGTGCAGACGCTTTTTCTTACCGGAGAAGAGGATTTTCGGCATATGAGTCTTACTCGGACATGAAACAGAATCCGTTTTGTCCGTGATTGGGAGCAAATCCGCACCTGAAAGCAGGAAAGATCCAATTCCATGTGTTGCGAAAGAATAAAGAATGGAAAGACGGAAAGCTACTCTTCTTACCGAATAACCCCTCACCTTGACTTCAAGCAGGATTGAATCAATCAAGGGGACTCAGCTGCACATTCATATGAGTAAGCTCCTTCTTTAAGTTAAGGCCCAAATGCCATGATCAGAAAAGGAAGTAGAATAAGGGAAGGTGCCAAGTCTTTTATCTCCTTTGGGAGTCTCTCGTCCTGGGACTTTTCTTGTCTGTCACTTGAATTAGGTTCGTTCCAGTAGCTTGCCATGGTTCCTTTGAGGAGGGGTGTTTACAAGGGTTTTGGAATGCAAGAATGTAGTGGTAGACGAGAGGGAACCTGAAAATGCAGATGTAACCCTAGACTGTGAGTCCAGGTGATTTGACCCTTCGTAAAGATTTGATTCGAGGCTGACCTGCTCCAAATGCGGATTCTGCACAGGTGTCCTCGTTTTATCTGAGGATTGGATTTGTCTCGCTCCTCTTTCCGGACGAGCTGAGATAGATGCTCTTTCTGGTCTTCGTTTTAGGGTTCCAAACCTGACTCTAACAAGTAAGTAAACTACCGGAATAAATTCATGGAAGAAAACCAACGGCAACTTCCACGGAGCCATCTCTATATGCGCCTATCAGTGAGCTGATTGCTCTCCAGGGCCGTTATCGAAAAGCTTCATCGCTCGGATTTGTGCTGTGGCTGTAGCCCCGAAACAGAGTAATAAGGAGGCTGAGATGAGAAAAGAGCGGGTGAAACCAGTACGGCATAAGCCATAGGTCCGTCCTAACTAACGATATGGAAAATAGGCCTTGGCCTTTTATTCCTTCCTTGAGGACCTCTTCGAAGTTGAAACCCGAAAGTTAAGTTTGCTTTGCTAGGTTGCTTTTCCTATGGAGAGGTGAACCCAAGTCTTTGATCAATACAAGAGTTAGCTAGGCCACTTTTCCGAATGATAGAAAGAGTCGCTTAACGCTATGCTCATAACAGAGAACCGAGCCCCAACTCCGGTAAAGGAATCGGATAGCAAGATGCAGTTTCTGTGATCATTCTATGAATCTCAATCTCGATAGAGAAATCTCGATAAGAAAGAGCTTTCTCCTGGGAATAAAATAAGAAGAAGTTTTCTCTTTTTCTCCGAGGTAACTAAATCGTATGAGAGAGAAAGAATAAGAAGCAAGGGATGAAGGGGAAGAGATCTTTCACTATTAGCATATGTAGCTGGACCCTTATCCTAAGTATGAGTTGAGAGGATCACAGGGATCAAAACCTATACTCTTCTGCCCGTCCTGATTCCAAGCTTTTAAGCCTTCTCTCGTCTGTCCGGGACTTTTCTGCTATGATATTCCCAGTAGTTCAAGAGTTTTAGCCCTTTCATTCCTACTTGGGTTACGCCCTGTCTATCTAATTGTAAGGTTATACCTTAGAAAGGTTGCTATAGGGTCTAAGTAGTGGTATTCAGTTCTAGAGTCCCTAAAAGGCTAAAGGACCCCTAGTCTATAGCTAGTTACCTTTCAACAACACCAGAAATTCCACATCCACCGCATCTAGCTAGATTCAAGTTATCTCAATAGTGCATATTAGGTTAATCAGTTGACTTCCTTACTATTCTATTCTTCGCATCGAGAAAGATAACTCTTATAGTCTTCTTAGGCTCTGGTGCAAGCTTCGCTATTTAATGAATTCCTTTTGATTGATTTCACTACTTTCAAAGGATCTGGGTGAGCCTCATATGTCATTGGCATTGAGATTTACATGGATATCTTAGGATCCCTTTCGATTCTGAGTGGGCGTGCGACTAAGTTCCAAGGAGAAGATCCTGTCTAAGGTACGAACTGAGACATCAATCAGTACGAGACGGCGGGCATCGACGGCTGTAAATCGGTTAGCTTCCGAACTGCAGTGAAGGGCCCAGCTGCTAAAGCAGTTGATCCAAGCTTCTTATATCTCTGGCTATCTTAACCCTATTCAAATCAAAACATATCTTTCATTCATAAAGAGCAGTACAGTACGAAGGTTTCTTTAGAGTAGGGCTAGGATAACATGCATATTGCACAAAAAAATGACATAAGGACTATTAATGATTCTTGATACTCTCTTCCCGGCGGCTGTTTTGTAAGAATACTCTTAATTAAGAGGGGTTGTGCATATGCTCTCTCTACAGCCACTCTTAAGCCATCAGGAAAGGAAGAAGCTGATTCTAGGTCAACTATCCATTGGGAGTGCCCTATAAGTCAGTAGGAGTTCTAAGCGAATCTCATAGAGCTATTGGGAGTTCTCTGCCATCTTATATATTCATTATTCCCTGCGAGTCCAGTTGAAGTAGCAGTAGAAGTAGTTGTCCCAATTGTGGGAGGATAGTAGTACTTCATGCCCTCTGCTGGATTGTGGAAGAGAGATTGGCTTTCAAGCTATGTTCTAGTTCATACCGTGTAAAAGAACAGGACTTTCCTCATTTCTCTTTCTGGAATTAGCCATTCAGGGTGATACTCCGGGATGAAGATGGAAGAGATAGGTGGGAGGGTTGGCGAAGCAGATCAAATAAGCGTCCGAGGGGCAACTAAAGATCCATTTCTCCGATCAAGTCACTATTGGGACGGCTATCAGGTATAGGATTTCATCCAGTCGGCACAAACCCGTAGACATAGGAAGGTTTAACGACTTGCCCCTTTTAAATTAAAGTCTTCTTTCTATCTTTCTATTGGGCTCTATATGGCCTTGCCTTATAATGCGTCTTCTTGTCCGGAATCCTTCAGATCAGATAGGTTGTTTATCTCGAACTGTCTACTGAGAATCAGCGTCTCGTGTGAAGTTAGTCAGGTGAAAGGATAGAGGGATTGACTTCTAAAGACTGGAATTTAACCTCAGGCAAGACCCTGTATAAGTCGACGTCTTAACCCGACTTCCTGAGCTCAGTTGATTGTTGAAGCGGATCAAGAGCTGGATGCTTACCTTATTATTATGAAAAGGGGAAGGTTTGATAAAGGAGCTTTTAAGCCCTTTTGCTGGATTGTTGGTCTGCAGCCCCGCCCTATAGATAGAATTAATCAAATAAGGAGAGGCGACCGAGCCACTCTTATACTACTCCTTACCTCACCCCCTTCTCACTCACTTAAAGGAAGGGCGAAGTCGCTGAAGCGAGTCTAAAGGCCAGCCAAAGAGTGATCTTTGAACGTTACTACGCATCCTTATTAATTCATAGGTATAGTGTAAGGTAGGTTTGTTTGGGTATAGCAGGACTTGAACCTGCGACCATTAGGTTAAAAGCCCAATGCTCTACCAACTGAGCTATACACCCCAAATATATAAATATAGTCGTAAATAAAGAAAGATTGGTGCAGAAAAGAAAAGAGGGCGGGGTTGGGTCTGGCCTTCTCCTCATCATATTAAAGGGGCTCTGTATGAGGCTCGTACTGCGGAGCAAGCGAAGAAAGAAAAGAATAAGGGCGCGCGTTAGCACTCCTGCAAGAAAACGGCCTTACTCAACAAGCGCACCTTTATTATATTATATATATTAGTAAGTTGTTTACACTCATTGAAGATTCTATCTACAAAAGGAGGTCAACGGGGGATACTCAAGTTGCTCTCACTGACACCATCTACGAGAAGGTGAGGTCGTCTTGTCTTTCTTTCCAGCCGCCATACCATACGGTTCGCCTTAAAGCCGGAGAAAGGGAGGAGCTGTTATCTATGTAATTACGGTCTTTGTTGGCCGTTGTTCCGGTCGAGCACTCTCTTTTCTTTGCTTTGTTCAATAGAGTCAGTCTTACCAAACAAGACTGACTTCTGACCAACCCGCGAAGGGTTGTGAAGTTGGACCAGGTACGAAGAATGAATCTATATCTGTGTACGGTACGGAAGTTGCTTTGCTGGCCGGCGGCCGCTCAACTGTTCGAGCGCAATACAGTGGTGGTTGGTTCCGATTCGACAAGGGTATAATGCCTGGTCGAAGGTCCAGTACAGTAGGTAGCAGGCGTGTTCGTTTTGGCTCCCGAGCGAGAACGAGAAATAGGCGCTGCACCATTCTTGCCGCTATGTACGTGAACCTTGACTTGAGAGATTCATCCAATGGAACCCACACTCAAAGGAGGACCACAAGCTCGGGGCTCGACGAAACATAAAATATCAGCATTAAGAAACTTCTTGGGGTTAGCAGTGAAAGAAAGAGCCCGGCATTCATTCATATTCATAGCTTAGTCTACAAAAAGAAAAGAGGGACCAGCCTCATCGTGGTAATTATCGGACATCTCTGATCGTTCACCTCTAATGTGACACGTTCCCTCCCAGTTATATGATCAACGGGATCAGTCGGCTCGGCTAGAGAGCGGGGCTATTATTCTTCCGGGGAGGCTAAGTCGTCCCCTCTACAGATCGAACCCTCAGTTCGGGGGTCTTCGTCAACATGTTATGAGGCTCCAGTCTTCGGCGGGTCACCATTACTTGACTTAGAAAGGCGAACATCTAGGCAAGGGAAAGCGCAGTGCGCCTGGTGCAAATGGCTTTAATTTTTCATGATATACCAATCAGAATGGGGGACCCTACCTACGTACATGATTGATAGAAGAACTACCAATTTAGGGGGTCGGTCAACTTGATGCGGGAGAGGCATGAGTGCAGTTCGATCTTGTGGTGTATTCGTTTGTAGTGAGTAGGGCCTCTTTCTCGTTGATCAGTTCGCCTCCGCTCTATTGAAAGGTCTCCATTCCTACGGCGGTTTTGTCAACGAACGCGTCTCGGGCCGGCTGGCCTTCCAGCGGTAGTGGGAATTATCCCGTTCCCTGGTCAAAGACTTGGTTGGATGCGGGATCTACTCCGCGAGGAGCGGTACGGACGTAGATGATATCATCACGACCTCTCTTTTCGTACCGCTAGGGATGCTTAACGCCACTTCGCCAACTGGCATTACCTGCGCTTTCGTCTCTCTCAGTGTGGTCAGCACTGGGTGTTTCCGAGCAGCGAGGCTTACACCCATTCGCATTAGTTCATCCAAAGTTCCTTACCCTTATGCACGAATTATTGAATAAGCCATCTTCCTATCAAGGTTAAGGAGTCAACTGAGCATCTCAGCGGCGGGATTGAATACCCGGATCGAGTCAGAGTTCACGCCGCCCGCCCCGAACAAATAGGAGGCGTGGGCCACAGGTCGCACATAAGCCGCCGGGTCGCACGACAGAAGAACACCCAACATACAGATGCACACTCCAAAATGTGAAATATTCATCTTCATTGGAGCTTTTTGGTGGTAGTCGTGACCAACAGCCATCAGCTGTCGGCTCGTTGGTAAGGCGAGAGCTTCAAGCCCGATTTCAGGTTCAGGTGGCACACCCCCCACACAAGCGCCACCCGACGAAGGGGGGACGGGGAAAGCTACAGGCCCAAAACCTTCGACCCTTCTTTCTAAATCTAAATGGGGGTGCCCGGAGCACCCCATCTTGTCATTTCGTTGTTGCTCATTCCCGTTAGGGTTAGGCCTAAGTCTTTGGTGTATCCTTCTCCGCGCCCGCTCACGCTTTGCTGACCTATCGCGTGGTAAAGAGAAGAGAGTACGAAAGAATAGTAAACAGAGCACACCGCAGAAAGATTCTAAATATGAGAAGTCCCCCTTGGATTCGATAAGAAGGAAATGAAGAACGGGAACGAAACGAAATGAGGCGTTTCCAGCTCTAGTTTCGGATGAGCTTCTCCCAATTTTGTCTGGTAATAGACAGAAAATGTCTGGTAATAGAATAGGGCGGCTTGCTCTGACCAAGACTCCACTTTTTGCTCCGTCCATGGAGCGTATGAATTTCCTGGAATGTAGATAGACCAAAAGAGGGAATGAAGGGATAAGAATAGGAATTATAGTCCCATTGGAAAAAGGGGCACCTGTGGGAACATCTCTACTGACGAACCATTTCAATAGTAAGGGTGCTGCCGTGCCACGAGGCACGACCATAGAAGTAATGAAAAAGAAAAAGTTATGTAGTTGGACCATCTGCTCTATCCGTTCGAGTTTCGCTTCTCTAGATAAGATGAGACGCTAAAAATGAAAGTGTTCGCAACGCATACCGAAAGGATACCAATGAAGCCGACCATTAATGACTAGTTCGAACACCAGGAGCGGTCTGATCCCTGATTTGATCAAACAGACTGCTCTTAGAAAGATGAAAGAAAAGCGCACCCCCCAACCCCTAAAACCAGGGATATCACCAATACTGTTATGATTATCAGTTAGCCCTGACGGGTAGTGAGTAATGGTACAATAAAGAAAGAAGTGAGTGACTGGGAATTTGAAACAGTGGCCATGACTAGAGTGTGCAGTATGGCAACACAAGATACCTGCTAAGGTGCAAGACCCAGGAAGCTTCACTATTCCTTGTTCTATAAGTGGAGGGAAGAAGAAATGGACTACAGGAAGCTCAACAAAGCCACGGGGAAAGACCCTAGCCTGATCAAATGATGGGGTAGGGGAAGAGTTCTACTCTTTCTTAGATGACTACTCAGGTTACAGTCGGATAGCACCAGAAGACCTACTAAAGAGAACTATCAGAAGGATGCAGGGTAGTTACATGTCAGTCTGGTAAAGTGACCTTACGGGACACGGTTCAACCGTCAGGCCAGGCTATTCATGACCCAGTCGCTAAAGCCGGAGTGATAGATTGATTCAATCCAGCCACCTTTCTCCTTGCTTGCGTGCATCCCGCCGCCGGTGATAAACCAAATCAATACTTTCCAGGCTCTGGCTATTCTTCCTTGGTAGTGGGATAGCTCTTAGGTAAATCTCTTTCTGTTTCACCCGCGAGACGGTGAAGCTCTAAGTAGCCCTGAAGGGACAGCGGTTAAGGTATGACTCTTTTCGTAACTACTCTCATCCCCATCCCAGGAAGGGTTTAGCAAGCTTTTGAAGAACCTATCGTAAGCCATTTCCCATCTGGGGGTGGCGTTGTGTAAAACAATTCTTTTTCGGTAGCGTGGCGGTGTCAGCCAAAGGATTCCTCGTCGAAGGGAAAGCGGATGCAAGAGAACTCTCAATGGCAGCAAGTAGAACAGCCATTGAACTATATGGATAGCAACTCCCACCGGATGGAGATATCTTAACTTTTTTTCAAGCCCGCTTGCCGGTAAGAAAAAGAGACAGCTACTGGACACTACGGGGACTGTAAGCGATCTAACAGAACTGGCTTGTTGAACGACTAGAGATATCAAATGAACCAGGGGACTGGACCTCTAGATGTAGCACTGGATGTAAGAAAAAAGTCGCAGAATAGATAGGCAAAGCAGCACTTAGCACTCCAACTAATGGCCTTAAGACTGTTGCAATTGGTACAACAGCTTCAATGGGATAGAAGGAAACTGGCTAAAATTATAAATGGACTAGTAAGAGACTCCAATGTAACCTCAAACTCAAATTGGAACCCTAACCCCCGTAACTTCGGGAGAAGGTTTCTGAACTCCTATCTATTCAACCTGGCCTATCTTCTTTCTAACACTAACAAGAGGACGCTAAAAGAAAAATGATAGCGAACTAGAAAGATACTGACAGAAGCAAAATATCAAATAATAGACACCGGAGAGAACGATCATACCAGATGATAGCTATCTTAGAGAACGCTAATTTAACCATCAGAGAGAGCACCCTATTACATACTGCCTCGCTCTTCTCTCTATCGTAGTTCTTTCTCGCAGAGTAAGGATTTAAATTTCTATACTAGTTCCTATGGCGTAAAGGAAAACATTTCGGCTATTACATCTATGGGTCAATGGAGTCTCTAAAAGAGGGGATGGAAGCAAGGTCCAATCCCATTATTCTAACTTATAATACGATCATCTCACAGATGAAGAAGTGAGCAAGCCTTTCTCTAGCTTTTTCTGCGGGGGAACTTGGCGTGGGAGGGGCTTCAGATGAGCTCCTTCGAGATCTCAAATCAGTCGAGTTACTTCATTCCTCTGGTTTATGGAACACTTACAGAATATCAATGCACCGGCTATTCCCCATCATGTGCAGCTCCTAGGATCACAGCTTTTATTGCATCAACAGCTTCTTCAATTGCTAGTCCTCCAACACCGCTTACGGATGAAGTTCCGCTTGCATTCTCTTCTTTTTCTTTCTATATATATGTCATATGCTTTCACAAAAGGAAATAAAGCTGGGCATAAAATGGTCGCTTGGAACTCCACTCTCACTATGGGACGGAGTAGCTTTACTTTTTATATTTATAGTAAGGGGAAGTAGGTCGATTGAATTGATCCCTATCCCTACCAGTCTTTGGAACTAAAGTGAAAGAACCCGGTCTCTTTGATATGTAGTTCCCATGGGCACTGACCCAGAAGAACCACATCTGTCTCAAGCTCAAGCCGACCCAACCTGAAGAAAACTACTGAATCAGAATCAGCTCTTGGGATAGGAATTCAGCCAATCTTTCCCATTTGAAAGCAAAATTCCCGGGAAAATGAAACTGTATCGATTTCAATGTCCGTCTATAGGCTAAAATGGACTTGCAATCAAAAATACGGGGTTTTAGCGAGTTGATCGATTTGAATGTCAGTTTATGGGCAGAAATGGACTTGCAACTCAAAATCCCGGGAAAACAAAACTTGCTCAAAGTAGAATGTCAGGTTATGGGCAGAAATCGATTTGCAACTCAAAATCCCGAGAAAACAAAAGTCAGAATTTCTCTCTACTCGGTGAGGAGCATGGCTTTGTGATAATGCATGATGAGGATTTCACCCCTTATCTGACTGGAGGTTCTAACCTGATATCTATCATTGAGTCGGGATCAGAGTTCACCCGCTTGCCCTAACCTAAGGCTTAATGCCGGCAAGCAACAGGAGTGCAGAGAAAAGTACTTTCAGGCAAGGTCGGCTAGCTAACCCCGCTACTCCTTTTCAGAAGTCAGGGTCTTGTACTAGTAGCTTCATCCCTCAAGAAAGCTCTTCAAGCCGCTGGAGAAATCCTTCCCTTCAACAAGCTATTGGAAACCAAACCAAACCAGTAGGCTATATGACGTAGCAGGGTAGGATAGCAGATCCGCGGACACGGTGATTAGACGTTGAGCAGAGCTCTTCCTGCGGTCTCACAGGCTCTTGCTTCCCGGAAGGTGGGAGATTGGAAAGCGAAGCTTCTGGCTCCTGGCTAAAGCCCTTGCGAGAACCTTTCATCCGCAAAACCATTACATCTTAAACAATAAGACGATAGGCGAATGGGAACACAGCCAGATAGACATTCAGCCCCTATACCTCAAAGGGAATCGCCCTCTACTCTAGGACTTCGAAGCCATCAACTGAGGGTTGATAGACTAGAAGAACGAATACGGATTCGAGTTAAAGAGTCTCAAGACTAAGCCTTCCACGACTAAGACACACGAACCGGGGTTCTTACACGAGAATGGATTACCTTCAGGCCGACTAGTTGCATTAGTCAAACCTACACGCTACCTCTCCGCTTCGAAAAGAAGGAATAGCGGATTCGCAAGTGGTTGAACAGCTAATAGAAGGCTTGCACGAGGTAAAAGCGTAGCGCTTATCGTTTAACAGGTACGTAGCCTATTTCGCTACTTCAATTCCGGCTACTCAATGAGAAGGAGACCTGCATTACCTTGTAATTGCCATTACAACTATAGCTACTGTAACAGAAGTAGAAAGGATAAAAGAAAGATACCCGGGCATGATAAAGTCAGACTGAGGAACAGACGTATAAATAGAACAGCCAGATAGCGGGAAGAAAAGAGAAGCTCCAATGGACATTAGAATAAGAATACGCGGGCTTTCCTGCTTGATAAGAAGGGGGACGGACTTCCTCTATCGCCTGCCTTGAAGCTCTGGCTTCGTTGATTGACTCTAGATACTTCACAACTATAGCTAGGCTTAAAAAAGCACAAGCGATGCCCACTACAGCTGGGAATCCCCGCATCAAACTCCTGCCGAAGATTGATGAAACACAAGACGATCTGGTACATCGAAACTGTTCGTAATAGGCCGAAGAATGGTGCATTAGATCCGGTAGCTACCGAGCGTAGAGTTAGCTTTTGGCAGCTCATGAACCGACCGAAGGAGGGGTTGACTCTGCTGCCGGGCTTTGAGGAATGGGAGCGGCTTTGGAATCCGCGTAAGTAGAAGTGGGTCACCCCATATAAGTAATATGGGCAAGTACGCGAGATGTAACCCCGATCTTTCTATTTTTCAACGAAGTCCTTCTTTCAGCAAAATCGAAGCCCCTTAGTGCAATCGATTTCAGTATGCCGGTTTCATTTTAAGATAAAGAGGGAAGAAATCCTTACAATCTCAGAACCAAGGAGAGAAGGTGGCGAAGGATCCGGATTCACTTTTTTCATACCCGGCTCAAAGCGTAAAGGGCTTTTCCTGATTAAGGAAGAAGCCTAGAAGGCAGAACTCTGAACTAAGCCCAAAGGCTAGATCCCATTTCAGTAGTTCAAGTAGAGATTTTAGGCTAGCCAGCTTTCAGTGCAAAGGAAAGATGTATTGATAATCTATAGCATATTATAAAAGACTGAGCTACCAAGCAAAGAAGTGAAAGGCCTATCATTTATAACAATAGTAGTCCTACCCTGTCACAGAGTTTGAACAGGTCTAAGAGCTAATCATTCTACCCGTTATAATATAATATTTATAGCAGTAATAAGTAAGACCAGTACTAGGATTGGCTTAAGAAGTCAAAATCTCTGACTAGCTCCTTTCTTATTCCCCGTAAATGGCATATCCCTAGGTAGACAACAAGTTCTGGGTATAGTTATACAATCTATTGGGTCTAGTCATACTAAAAAAAAGGGTAGGTGTAAAGGTACTTTTTTTACCCGGTGAATTGATTGCTGTCCCTCTGGCATAACCCCCTCACCGAAGTGATCCAAGCAAGATAGTCTGGAGCAAGTGCAAAGAGAATACCTCTGCTCGGCTAGTCACCTCAAGTCTTTGTATGGTTCAGGCTGCTCGGGTTAGCAAAGAGTTACCGCTCAAGGGAGGAACAGGATATGTGGAGGGCTATCCTGGTGTGGTGGCTCGAGACTGACCCGTATACCAGGACGTGTGCTTCCGGTTCAACCCGGGTACTTCGTTCAATGGTAACCCTCTCCTTATCAGTCGAGTTACTTCATACCTCTCCCGTTGGTCGAGAACCTGCATTCCTCTCCTTATCAGTCGAGCATCTTCAACCCTACCGCCAGGACGTTCATCTTAGGGAATCCTCTCCTTATTCTATAGGTCGAGTGGCTTTCGCTTAGCAACCTTTACCATAAGCGAAATCTTAATTGGTGATCTCCGTTAAATTAAGGGCATTCGAAAAAGACTCTAGGATCTTATACTGTCTTGAATCGAGGATTTATTTCCTTCCCTCCCTCCAGCTCGCTCTCTAGTTCTCTTCCTTCGGCTCTCTTTTAAGGTATTCCACTGGTGTCTATTCACCCATATCTTAAAAAGTATAACTCGGGGTTTAAGAACAACGCTCCGAAACGAGCCCTAGAAGAGGATCCTATCCGCTCATGGAAGCTAGTCACACAGCTCTAAAAACTAGAACTCAAGAAAGAATGAATAACCGCTCCAACTCCATAACTCACTAACCACAGAAACAGAGAGAAGCAACTCGGAACGGCAAGTTCGAACTGAAAGAGCTACTGAACTAACTAAACAATAAGAAGTTAAAGAGGTTCGATGTAATTGATTTCGCCATTCGATGTAATTGATTTCGCCATTCGATGTAATTGATTTGAGGAAGAGTTGTTTGCAGATAGTCTTCTGAACTACGTACACCCAAGTCTTCCACTCGTCCGCGCTTCCCCTAGTGAGTTGAGTGAGGGTTGATAAAAATTATCAGAATTCTATCGAATGATATTAGTACGCCTGGTGAACCATGCCTGGCCCTTTTGTATAGTATAAAAAAGATAGATAATCCCCTCACCTCAATTCTTTCTTTTACTTTGAAAGGTGAGGACGCAGAACTTCCCTTTTGGCTTTCTTCCGCGGACTCTGACTGAGTGTGAATGACCGACTTGGCATTCTCCGCCGGCCTCCTTGCTACGTTGAAAGAACACAGGGAGTAGAGCGGCCCGTCTGAGTACATAAGATATTGTTTACCAGTGCAAGGTTGTTGGGGAGGATAGGCAGATCCGGATAAACGAAAGGGGCTTGTCCTCACTTACTTGAGCAAGGAATGAAGTACCACTCCTCAGTCAACCTAGGACCCCTGCCGGGGGCTATATTACGTGCCATGAGATAGACTCCGCTCGAGATCCCCATACTCCTCATCGGGCATGGCGAGCTCTCAAAACAGACCCTCTTCAAGCCCTCCATTCCCCGTTCGTGATCAC